ATCATTTTACCTTTTTAGTTGGAACTTTAGGTGGTTCTCGAAAAAAAATAGCGAAAAAAATTATCCCTAAAGTCGAGACTAAAAGGAATGTATAAACCAATGCTTCCATAAATTCGATCGTGGTTTACAATTATAGCTTTCCTACTTGTTCGTTTTTTTTTTCATTTTCTTTTTGGGAATCATCTTGAAAGAGCAAAAATCAAAAAAGTGGTGATTCAAATTCACCCCGGTACTCTATGTAAAATCCCCCCAAAAAGAAAATAGAGGGGAAAAAGACCAAAGTGGTCTTGTATCAGACTGCCTGTCTTCTTGTAGTTGGATCCCCAAGTTTTTGGAATGCTCCAAACTCTACTTGAGCATCCAAATCTGGGTCAATGCCGGCAAAAACATCTCTGAACAGGGTTCTAGCACCATGCCAAATGTGTCCGAAGAAGAAGAGCAAAGCAAACGAAGCATGCCCAAAAGTAAACCAACCCCTTGGACTGCTACGAAAAACACCATCGGATTTCAAAGTCGCACGATCTAATTCAAAAATTTCACCCAATTGAGCACGTCTAGCATATTTTTTCACAGTAGCAGGATCACTATAACTAACTCCATTAAGTTCGCCACCATAAAACTCAACAGTTACACCTACTTGTTCAACACTATACTTGGATTCTGCCCTTCTAAAAGGCACATCAGCTCTAACAATCCCGTCGCCATCTACCAAAACGACCGGAAATGTTTCAAAAAAAGTGGGCATACGACGTACAAAAAGCTCACGCCCTTCTTTATCTCGAAAGATAGGGTGTCCTAACCATCCTACCGCTATTCCATCTCCGTTATCCATTGAGCCTGCCCTGAATAATCCTCCTTTTGCCGGATTATTGCCGATATAATCATAAAAAGCTAATTTTTCAGGAATTTTAGACCAGGCTTCTGATAAACTTTGATTTTCGGCTAGCCCGGCACTAACTCTTCGATATACCTCTTGCTGGAAATAACCCTGATCCCATTGATAACGAGTGGGACCAAACAATTCGATGGGAGTAGTTGCTGAACCATACCACATAGTTCCAGCAACAACAAAAGCTGCAAAAAAGACAGCCGCGATACTACTGGAGAGTACAGTTTCAATATTTCCCATACGTAATCCTTTGTATAGACGTTGTGGTGGTCGAACGCTAAGATGGAACAGACCCGCTAATATGCCCAGTGTACCTGCTGCAATATGATGAGAAGCTATTCCTCCCGGAACAAAAGGATCAAAACCTTCCACGCCCCACGACGGATTTACAGGCTGTACTCTTCCCGTTAGTCCATAAGGATCGGACACCCATATTCCAGGACCGTACAGACCTGTTACATGAAATGCACCAAAACCAAAGCAAGCCACCCCGGAGAGAAATAAATGAATTCCAAAGATCTTGGGCAAATCCAAAGAGGGTTTGCCTGTACGTTCATCAGAAAATATTTCTAGATCCCAATAGACCCAATGCCAGATAGCTGCCAAAAAGCATAAGCCAGAGAACACAATATGTGCTCCAGCTACACCTTCGTAACTCCAAATCCCCGGATTTGTTACAGTTCCTCCTGTGATACTCCAACCCCCCCATGAATTGGTTATTCCTAAACGAGTCATGAAGGGTATAACGAACATACCCTGTCTCCACATTGGATCAAGAATAGGGTCAGAAGGATCAAAAACTGCTAATTCATACAAAGCCATCGAGCCCGCCCAACCAGCAACCAGAGCCGTATGCATTATATGAACGGAAAGCAACCGGCCGGGATCATTCAATACAACGGTATGAACACGATACCAAGGCAAACCCATGGAAAATACCCCTTTATCGAAGAAAAATAGACACTACGTAACTTTATTGCATTGGCAAGGTTATACTATGACTATCCTATAGACTTCCCCTGTTCAGTAGATTATTTACTAAGAAGGGTTATGATTCTATATTCTATTCATAATAATAATAGAATGGAAGAATTCTGTTCGTAAGAACAAAGAGAAGCAGATTTATTCTATACTCGATAAGTACCAATATGCAATGGTGGATTGATACCATTTTCTATGCGAAAATGTGTCCATCCCTCATTTATCATTAGAAGGATCTATTCGTAAAAATTTTCCTTTATTTATTTTGTATTTCTTTCTAAATTTTTAGAATCTATGGATAAAATAAATATGATAAAGTCAATATTATAAAGACAATAAAACCATATTGTTACGTTTCCACATCAAAGTGAAATATAGTATTTAATTCCTTTTTTCTTTCAATCCATGCCTATTGGTGTTCCAAAAGTACCTTTCCGAAGTCCTGGAGAGGAAGATGCATCTTGGGTTGACGTATAGTGCGACTTGTCAGATATATTGGGTCATATGGGATTTCCCCGTTCTCTCCCCCGACCGAGATATCCTCTGTTTCGCCCAAGAAAGATAAATTGAATCATTGAAAAATTGGAGCGTGAACTGCAATTAAATGCCTTATTTGGGGGAATTCATAGAATTATATCAATTAGAATAATTTATGGTTGGCTTTGGCTGGACGAAAAAAATGAGGTATCCAGACTCCGTTTAGAAAAACCCAATTGGTAATATATTTATGATTACTACATGTATCATAAATGATTATTTGTAAAGTCATAACAACAAGAAATGGTGATGGGAAGATTTGTCCTATATGTGCAAATCAAAATTGGGCGGATCTTTACCCGGAGTAGAGTATAAACCTAAAAAGATGAAAGAGGCCCATTCAGGAACAAGAAAATATCATCGTGATTTGGATTGAATTTCGATGAAAGAATACATCAATGAGAAGTAAATTCGATAAGTTTATTTACCCCCTTTTTTTATTATCAAAGAAGAAATCAAAATGAATCTTTATTGAAAAATCGAAGAAAAAGCCCTTTCATTAAAAAATTCGAAAAATAAAAGAAAGAGGACTGGAATCTATACATTGATTCTTTTCTTCGATATTTTTTTGAACCGTATGCATCAAAAGGTGCATGTACGGTTCCTAAGGGATACAATCTTACCCTACTCAACCGACTTTATCGAGAAAGATTACTTTTTTTAGGCCAAGAGGTTGATAGCGAGATCTCGAATCAACTTATTGGTCTTATGATATATCTCAGTATCGAGGATGAGACCAAAGATCTTTATTTGTTTATAAACTCCCCTGGTGGATGGGTAATACCCGGAGTCGCCATTTATGATACTATGCAATTTGTACGCCCAGAAGTCCATACAATATGCATGGGATTGGCCGCGTCAATGGGATCTTTTATTCTGGTTGGAGGAGAAATTACCAAACGTCTAGCATTCCCTCACGCTTGGCGCCAATGAAGTTTTTTTATTTGAGAGAAAAAAGAAAACTATGCCTTCGCCATATGAATATTAAGTAATAATAGCATGGCACTTCGAATTCGATATGAAATTTTTTTATTTTTTTTTCAAAAAATTTGATTATGTATCGAGAGAGTAGTATGAGATAAAAGATATTTCCGACTTTCTCTTATCTATCGGAAGTCCAATTCAGCGTCACAAACTTGTTTGTTTTCACACCGATGGGCTCTTAATAATATTTAAGTTCTAAAATAAAAAAAGTGCGAAAAACCAAAATTTCTTTTTTGGTTGGCTCAAAAAGAAACTTTGGGATTGCTGAACCAAAGACAAAAAAAAGAATCCATTTTAAAATAGAAAGCAGCGGAGCCATCATAGTATTTTTGAACTTCTCCGAAAAAAAGAAGGGTGGCATTTTGATCATTTACCCATCTGAGGTTGTAGATTCTAGCTTTATCTTTCTTGAACGGGAAAGTAGGGGTTAATTTCATTATAGAGCCGTATGCAATGCATAAAAGATAATGCCCGTACGGTTGTTGAATTCTATCCTTTTTCCTATTTTTCTTTATCTTTCTTTCATCACACCAGATAGAACTATTATCAGGGTAATGATCCATCAACCTGCTAGTTCTTTTTATGAAGCACAAACGGGAGAATTTATCCTGGAAGCGGAAGAACTGCTGAAACTACGCGAAATCCTCACAAAGGTTTATGTACAAAGGACGGGCAAACCTTTATGGGTTGTATCTGAAGACATGGAAAGAGATGTTTTTATGTCAGCAACAGAAGCTCAAGCTTATGGAATTGTTGATCTTGTAGCAGTTGAATGAAAAAATGGATTTTGTGCAAATCAGTGATTTGAGATTTTATCTATGAGTTGACTATATAAATATTATATAAAAAATCCGGTTAGGATCAATCTAAACCAGCCCATTATGTATATGACTCAACATGCCAACTATTAAACAACTTATTAGAAATACAAGACAGCCCATTCGAAATGTCACGAAATCCCCCGCTCTTCGGGGGTGTCCTCAGCGTCGAGGAACATGTACTAGGGTGTATGTGCGACTCGTTTAGATCATGAGCTGACATAAAAAAGCCAAGAAAACAGCTTCAAGTATGAAAGATCAGTACTAATGAATAGGATAGAATGGAAGAAGGGAATCCATTCACTATCTAAAAATAAGCAAATCTATCCTTCTATTGTGTATAAAGTTTATGGTTTCCATTGGTGCAAATCCAATCACCTGAATTTAAGATGAGAAACAATTCTCCATTGGTAGCAAATGGTTATCCATTAAGCGGAAAAATCTTATTGAAATTCAAAAAAAAAGTTCTCACTCGGTCAAGAACGGACTACGAGGGTCAGCTACCCAGCAAACTTTCATAATTAAATACCGTTACTGTATAGGTAGGTCTCTTTGTGAAAGACTTATTACTTTACTGGATAATTCATGGGTAGAGCCAAAGAGTGTGGTGTGAACTATACAAGTTACCAATAACATTGATGAAATATTAAATGAAGCTAAAGGCTCCGGTGTATAGAGAAGACCTCAACGTTTAAGAAGTAACCATAGAAACGAGGAAACCCACTATTTCTTTATTCATTTAATTTCTATTTCTTTTTTTGACTAGATTTTTTACACCTAGCAAAAGAAATTTTCTTATTTCTTTCATATTCCGGAGTAAAATACTAAAAAATTGTGGTCGGGAAGGTTATAGTAGCCAAAGCCATTGGAATTTTTATTTTATACATTGGAAAAATCCGTTTGGTTATTAGTTATTAATAGGCCAGGACGGGAAAAATAATAACTGAAAGAAAAAAATCAATTAGTTATTTGTCAAAATTTTATTTATTGGATGACTAGAGTTAAACGTGGATATATAGCCCGAAAACGTAGAACAAAAATGCGTTTATTTGCATCAAGTTTTCGAGGGTCTCATTCAAGACTTACTCGAACTATTACTCAACAAAAAATAAGAGCTTTGGTTTCGGCTCATCGGGATAGGGATAAGCAAAAGAGAAATTTTCGTCGTTTGTGGATCACTCGGATAAACGCAGTAATTCGAGAAAAGGGAGTATCCTATAGTTATAGTAAATTAATACATGATCTATATAAGAGGCAGTTGTTTCTTAATCGTAAAATACTGGCCCAAATAGCTATATCAAATAGGAATTGTCTTTCTATGATTTCCAAGGAAATCATAGAAAAGGTGGATTGGAAAGAATACACCGAAATAATTTAAATGGGGTTCCCCGGAGAATGAACTCCGGGAGGGTGGAGTTGGAGTCAAAATTACTCTGAGAAATGCGCTTAAAGTAGTCAAAATGAATGAACACGTTCAATAAAAAAATCTTTTTTTTCGATTCGTTTTTTTTACGACACAAAAATCTGGATTCTAAGATTTGTCAAAAAAAAACCCCAATCCATGTTTGAGTTCGGATTGGAATTCTGATTGAAGTGAACAAAAAACAAGCCTATTTATTTCTGGTTCGAAGACCGGTAGTTCTAGTGGTCGACTCAATTCTTTCAAATTGTTTCTCATTATTGAGAAAAGGTAACAAAGATAAAATACGAGCTTGTTTTATAGCAATAGTAATTAATCGTTGTTGTTTCAAAGTCAATCTATTCACTCGTCTAGATAATATTTTTCCCTGTTCACTAATAAACCGACTAATTAAACTCATGTTTCTATAATCAATTCGATCCCCCGATTCAATCGGGGGCAAACGCCTACGAAAAGATCGCTTGGATTTAAGAAAGGGTCGCTTGGATTTAAGAAAGGGTCGCTTGGATTTATCCATCGTTTGTTTGTTTAGTTTATTTCTTATCCCGAAAATACTATTCCTTGATTGTCATTTTAACCCCAAATAGGATTCTTTTTATTTAAATGCAATATCTTCTATTTATATTTCAATGTGTTCTATATAATGTCATTGTTATCCTTTCAAGGATAAGACATCCTCGGTTCAATCTATTTCTTTATTTCCCCATGAATCGTATGTTTGTAACAATAGGGACAGAATTTTCTCAAGTCTAATCGATTGGGCGTATTGTGCCGGTTCTTTTGAGTAATATATCTGGAAATACCCGTTGATACCTTCTTAACACCGTTTTGTATACAACTGGTACATTCCAAAATAACCGTTACCCGCGCACCTTTCTTCTTGGTCATGAACCTCCTTTGGATTTTTGATTTACTCAACTCTTCTAGTTTAATTCGAAATGAAGAAAAAGAAAGGAAGGAAAAAATAGAAGTTAGTAACTTGAAATCCAACTCTAAAAGAAAAAGAGAAAAATCAATTAAATCAAAGCAAAGCCCAAAGTAATACGTAGTAAATAATAAGTAAGACAATGACAATGAGTTCGAAAATCTATTTAACCCCGAGGGGCAGTTAAAGACTTGTATTCTTGCCCTAGAGCACGATTTTCCTACTCTATACTCTACCCCCACGTTTGTTTAATTTGAATTTGAAACTGAGTCTCGCAGACGTTGAATCCACTTTTATTCTTTCTCTTTCGTCCCTTAATTCATTCTAAATTAGAAAAAAGGGGGGATTAGTCACAGATATTTGATTGTATTTCTAATCTTCTTCATTCCTTCCAGTGTCAATAGCTATAATGAAAAAAAGGGGAATGTCAACGCATCGGGGAAAAAACGATTAATCTCTATCAATAGACCTGCTAAAGCCCCGAACCACAGCGTACTTAGTACTGGGGCCACGGAGAGATATGTTTTTAGATCTCGCATCGAAAAACCTCCTTTTTTTATTTTAAAAAATAAAGCATATATGATCAGATGCATATGTAGTTAAGGGCTACTTAGAGTTGTATACGGAATCTCTAATTCCAATTGAAATCTACAAGGATCCATAAGATTTCCTTTTGTTATTATTATATATTAAATATGTTAAATGAGGCCAAAAAAAGACGAAATGGTCAGAAAACCTTGTTTCTCAATGCAGGAAATAGGGATGTGGAAAACAAGACAGGAATTCTCTACAATTACAATGTAGAATAATTGAAGGGATGTGGCGCAGCTTGGTAGCGCGTTTGTTTTGGGTACAAAATGTCACAGGTTCAAATCCTGTCATCCCTACCTATTACTGCCCCTTTGAGTAGTAACGAGGAATCAACCGAGATCGGTTCAAATTGCGT